ATTGTACGTCAAATAACAGCAAAAGTGTTGGTTTCAGAAGATGGGATGTCAAATGTTTTCTTACCCGGAGAATTAATTGGATTGTTACGGGCGGAACGAATGGGGCGTGCTTTGGAAGAAGCGATCTGTTACCGAGCCGTCTTATTGGGAATAACAAAAGCATCTCTGAATACTCAAAGTTTCATATCCGAAGCGAGTTTTCAAGAAACTGCTCGAGTTTTAGCAAAAGCAGCTCTACGGGGTCGTATCGATTGGTTGAAAGGCCTGAAAGAGAACGTTGTTCTGGGGGGGATGATACCCGTTGGTACCGGATTCGAGGGATTGGTGCACCCTTCGAGACAACATAACAACATTTCCTTGGAAACAAAAAATAATAATATATTTGAGGGGGAAATGAGAGATATTTTGTTCCACCACAGAAAATTTTTTGATTCTTGCCTTTCAAAGAATTTCCACGATACATCAGAACAATCATTTATAGGTATAGGATTTAATGATTCCTAAAAGCGGATTTAGCCTTTTATTTGAAAACATTTGATTTCATTTAGTAATAGTAAAAATGATAATAATGAATAGAAAAGGAATAATGTAATGGCTTAGGTCGTAAATCTACGGCCAATTTGCGGTAGAAGAGAAGGTTCCATCGGAACAATTATTTATTTTAGGATACCCTCGTCTCTTTTTTTTTTTTTTAGGAGGGGGGGTGTGGGGAGAAATGACAAAAAGATATTGGAACATCGATTTGGAAGAGATGATGAAGGCCGGAGTTCATTTTGGACATGGTACTAGGAAATGGAATCCTAAAATGGCCCCTTATATTTCTGCAAAGCGTAAAGGTATTCATATTATAAATCTTACTAGAACCGCTCGTTTTTTATCAGAAGCCTGTGATTTGGTTTTTGATGCAGCAAGTAAGGGAAAACAATTCTTAATCGTTGGCACTAAAAATAAAGCAGCTGACCTAGTAGCATGGGCTGCAATAAGGGCTCGGTGTCATTATGTTAATAAAAAATGGCTTGGCGGTATGTTAACGAATTGGTCCACTACAGAAACGAGACTTCATAAGTTTAGAGACTTGAGAACAGAACAAAAAACAGGGAGACTCCATCGTCTTCCGAAAAGAGATGCGGCCGTGTTGAAAAGACAATTATCTCACTTGCAAACATATCTGGGCGGGATTAAATATATGACGGGGTTACCAGATATTGTAATCATCATTGATCAACACGAAGAATATACGGCCCTTCAAGAATGTATCACTTTGGGAATTCCAACAATTTGTTTAATCGATACAAATTGTGACCCCGATCTTGCAGATATTTCGATTCCAGCCAACGATGACGCTATATCTTCAATTCGATTAATTCTTAACAAATTAGTATTCGCAATTCGTGAAGGGCGTTCTAGTTTAATAATAAGATAAAAAACTTAACTTACTTTATAAATTTCATAGAGTTTTGTAATAAGTTACTATTTATGAATTATGAATCTCAGATACTCTTTTTGGATCTCAAAAAAGAGATAAAAAACTGGGGATATTATGTGATTCGTTGTATTCAAGAATTTAATTGGTATTATAAATATATATGGGATTCAAGTAGTCACGTAGAGAAAGAGACGTTTGAATCAAAATAATTTTCTTTAAAGCTATATTTTTTTAAGAGGGCAATATGAATGTTCTATCCTGTTCTATCAACACACTAAAGGGGTTATACGATATTTCTGGTGTGGAAGTAGGCCAACATTTCTATTGGAAAATAGGAGGTTTTCAAGTCCACGGCCAAGTACTTATTACTTCTTGGGTTGTAATTGCTATCTTATTGGGTTCAGCTACTCTAACTGTTCGGAACCCACAAACCATTCCGACCGGTGGTCAGAATTTCTTCGAATATGTACTTGAATTCATTCGAGATGTGAGTAAAACTCAAATTGGAGAAGAATATGGCCCCTGGGTTCCTTTTATTGGAACAATGTTTCTATTTATTTTTGTTTCTAATTGGTCAGGAGCGCTTTTACCTTGGAAAATCATACAATTACCTCATGGGGAGTTAGCCGCACCCACGAATGATATAAATACTACTGTTGCTTTGGCTTTACTCACGTCAGTGGCATATTTCTATGCGGGTCTTACCAAAAAGGGATTGGGTTATTTCGGGAAATATATTCAACCAACCCCAATCCTTTTACCCATTAACATCTTAGAAGATTTCACAAAGCCTTTATCGCTTAGTTTTCGACTTTTCGGAAATATATTAGCTGATGAATTAGTAGTTGTTGTTCTTGTTTCTTTAGTACCTTTAGTAGTTCCTATACCTGTCATGTTCCTTGGATTATTTACAAGTGGTATTCAAGCTCTGATTTTTGCAACTTTAGCCGCGGCTTATATAGGGGAATCCATGGAGGGCCATCATTGACTAGTTTTTGAAAGATTCTTTTTTAGCTTATCCCAAGGTAATGTATGCGTGGCTCAAAAAAAATATAATCTAATTAGGAAATATAAATATACAACTCACTATATACAATCTAGAGTAATAGCCCCAAAGATATTAGAGTAGAGAGAGTTGTAAAAAAAAAAGGGGAAAGAGATCTAAAAGATCTTTTTCCTAAAATTCTTGGTTGATCCACTTATATTATACCATTCTCTCCTGAATAGATATTCATTTTATATTGCTGGTCGGCCAATCCTAATATTTCCTATTCGGAATCAGAATTTGAATAAGAATTCTTGTGGTTTACGAAGTGTGAGTAAAAAAAGAGGGGTTCTCTATAGAAAGATTCCCCTTTCAGTTGATTTTCTTCAGCGATTGACCAAAATAAAATTTTCAGAAATAATAAATTGCGTGAACTTAGATCAATCAAATAATGATATTTCTATCCACTGATTCGGCCTAAGCAATTTGTCTATTTAGATTGTATCCGTGCGGGAGAATGATAAAGAAAGGGGAAGAAGTATTTACAAACAAAAAAGGGATTCATAAAAAATAGGGTGATTCGGATCGGAGAGGGAGGTTTCACTAGGTATATTATATGTAAAAAAGCGCTATGCTAAAAGTCAACTTGTTTTTCGACGCATAATTCTCGAATTCGATTGAATTTAAGATGAATGAAGAGTTGGTTTACGTTATGGAAGAAAGGCGTGTATAGGTGATTGATATTAAATATTGACTAGTTATATATGAACTAAAGAGATATTCAATTTGCCCTACTACTATAAATTTGATGGCTATTCCAATAGAAGTCTTTCCGTATCCTCTGGGACTGTGAGTTCAATGAATAAACAGATGAAATCAAGAAAAAAATCGAAGAATTCAAAGAATGGTTCGGAACAAAGAAATGGACGGACGAAAGTCGTACGGATTCGCAAAGACTTTGTCGATAGGAACTAAAAAAGAGATATCGAAGTAAAGTAGTTTTGATCCTTGAATAAGATTATTACTTCAATTTGAAGTTTGTAGTTACTTCGACTGGATGAATTGTAGCGATGTAATATTAAGTTATAATTCATCGGCTGACTGTATCATTAACCATTTTTTTTTTGTATGAGGAACTTATCATGAATCCACTGATTTCTGCCGCTTCCGTTATTGCTGCTGGATTGGCTGTAGGGCTTGCTTCTATTGGACCTGGAGTTGGTCAAGGTACTGCTGCGGGCCAAGCTGTAGAAGGTATCGCGAGACAGCCTGAGGCGGAGGGAAAAATACGAGGTACTTTATTGCTTAGTCTAGCTTTTATGGAAGCTTTAACAATTTATGGCCTGGTTGTAGCATTAGCACTTTTATTTGCGAATCCTTTTGTTTAATCTTATAAATTCGAAAAAGCAATAACCCACGGGAAGGGCTGATTTGTGGATGAGGAATTAGCATACTCACTCGCTTTCATCCTTTCCGTTCGTAGTCTAAGGAACCCCCTTTTATATTTTTAAGGAAGGGTTTAAATAAAGAAGGGGGTAATTCACCATTTCTAAATCGAATCTTTTTGGCTCGATTTAGAAATAGTAAAATATATATATATATATCAAATATATCAAAGGGGGGGCAGGACGATACAAAAAGAACTCTGTTCTTTTTTTTTTAGTCTATCTATAAGAGGAGATCATATGAAAAATGTAACCGATTCTTTCGTTTCTTTAGGCCACTGGCCATCCGCCGGGAGTTTCGGGTTTAATACCGATATTTTAGCAACAAATCTAATAAATCTAAGTGTAGTGCTTGGGGTATTGGTTTTTTTTGGAAAGGGAGTGTGTGCGAGTTGTTTATTTCAAGAATAGGCTGGATCCAACCAGCTGTACTTTTTATGTTATAACTAGGAAAAGTAGGTACATTATCTCACGAATGACTTCTGAATAAAGAAATCATATGCAAGAACCATAGCATTTCGTTATTCGTTGGTAAATCCGCTTTGATTCTCTATCAACCAAAAATGTGGGACCATTAACTATGGTTAAAGCTAAATCATTTGAAGTCCAGACGCAGCATGGTACTCTTTCTACCACAATATGAATATTAATATAGAGATGCTTTCAAAATGAATAATTTATCTATATAAGAACACTCATATGGATAAAATGATTTGAACCGCTTATTACAAAAATTGGGATTAAACCCCCTTTTATCCAATGATGAATCGACGACCTATGTATTGTGTATTAAAGGAAGAAAACCCTTTTGGATTTTTGGATAAAAAAAAAAAGAAACAACTTTGTTGACAATTACATATTTTTGTTTGGTCAGAAGAGTCCTCCGACTTTTTTGGTTTTGGATTAGTGATTGGTTTTGATATTTTTATTTTGGAATATGAAGAGAGTAGAGGATAGGCTCATTACATTCAAAAAAAGATATGGGAATTTATCATAAGTAATTGAGCGTGAGAGCCAAATGAATCGAAAGATTCATGTTTGGTTCGGGAAGGGATCATGGAAGTTTTTAAATGAATGGAAAGAGAATCTACTTTCATTAAGTGATTTATTAGATAATCGAAAACAGAGGATCTTGAATACTATT